CTTATTAGGTTAAGTCTTGGGTCTCATGTCAATTGTGAAATATCTCGTTTGTTGAAACGATTCCTAAAAAAAGTAAAAAAAAGGTTTACATTGTACTAAGCTAAGGACGCGAAGGAAGAAAACGAACGGATCCAGTAATTACTCATCCTCAAAACAGTCCTTCCTTTCCTGGGGTATTGTCTCAACAAATAAATAATTGTAGGAGTAAAGCGTTGATATAATTAGAAGAAGCAAACAGCAATTCTGAGTTAATAAAATAATAAAAAAGTATAGCGAGTTAAAAAAATAAGAAAAAAAGTATAGTACGTAAGGTACTTTTTTACATTTCTAGGATTAAACAAAAGGATTCGCAAACAAAAGCGCTAACGCCACGACCAGTCCATAAATTGTTAAAGCTTCCATAAAAGCTAGACTAAGCAATAAAGTACCTCGTATTTTACCCTCTGCTTCTGGTTGTCTCGCAATACCTTCTACAGCTTGGCCTGCAGCAGTACCTTGACCAACTCCAGGTCCAATAGAAGCAAGCCCTACGGCCAATCCAGCAGCAATAACGGAAGCGGCAGAAATCAGTGGATTCATGGTAAGTTCCTCGCACCCCAAAAAAAAATGGTTAATGATACAATCAACCAATGAATTTTTACTTCATTTTTTTATCATTTTTTTCATTAAGATTTTATCATTAAGATCTATCTGATTAAGATCTATCGGGTCGAAATAACTAAAAACTCCGAATTGAAATGATAATATTACTGAATCGTCAGAACTATTTCGATATCTCATTTTGAGTTAGTTTCTACCCATAATGGAGTTTTTGTTTTTGTAAATACATATGTATACGGTTCTAGTTATTGCATTTCTTTGTTTCGAACCATTCTTTCATTCAATTCTTCTTTCCTTTCTTTTTTCTTCTAGATACTATCCTTGAGTTCATCTCTTTTTTGCATTTCATTCAATCCACAATCACAGACGAAACAGAAGGACTTATATTGGAACTATATAAATGCAGTGAACCGCAATCAAATCAATCAATAATATATATATAGGGTATATAATAATATATATATTAGGAATAGTCCTATATAACTAGTAAATATCTAATATCACATATACATTTGTTTCTTCCATAACGTAAACCACCCACATTTTATATTGAATCGGATTCTAGAATCATTCCTCGAAACAGACACAGGGGCTGGACTTATAGAGATTACATACATCTAGTGTGACCCCCCCAACCCATCTTTTTTTTACAATTCCGCAATATCGTCTATCTTTTTTCCTACGACTCTAGGTCGTATGTATATTCATACGTATTTGTATTTGTATCTATTATGTTCCCCAACCAAGTGGATTATCTTGAATCATGCATGAATTGGGATAAGCTTAAAAAAGACTATTTCGAAAACTAGTCAATGATGACCCTCCATGGATTCACCTATATAAGCCGCGGCTAACGTTGCAAAAATAAGAGCTTGAATACCACTTGTAAATAATCCAAGAAGCATAACAGGTATAGGAACTACTGAAGGGACTAAAGAAACAAGAACAACAACTACTAATTCATCAGCCAATATATTCCCGAAAAGTCGAAAACTAAGAGATAAAGGTTTTGTGAAATCTTCTAGGATGTTAATTGGTAAAAGTATTGGGGTTGGTTGAATGTATTTCCCGAAATAACCCAATCCTTTTTTGGTAAGACCCGCATAAAAATATGCTGCTGACGTGGGTAAAGCTAAAGCAACAGTAGTATTTATATCATTCGTAGGGGCAGCTAACTCCCCATGAGGTAATTGTATGATTTTCCAAGGTAAAAGAGCACCTGACCAGTTAGAAACAAAAATAAATAAGAACATAGTTCCAATAAAGGGAACCCAAGGACCATATTCTTCTCCAATCTGAGTTTTGCTCAAATCTCGAATAAATTCAAGGACATATTCGAAGAAATTCTGGCCGTCGGTCGGAATGGTTTGTGGATTCCGAACAGCTATGATGACTGAACCTAATAAGATAGCAATTACGACCCAAGAAGTGATAAGTACTTGGGCATGGATTTGTAAACCTCCTATTTGCCAATAGAAATGTTGGCCTACTTCTACACCCGATATATCGTATAACCCTTTGAGTGTTTTAATGGAACATGGTATAACATTCATATTGTCCTCTGACAGAAATTTAACTTCAAAAAAGGAATTATTTTGATTCAACCATCTATTTCTCAACTCACTAACTTGAATCATTAATCGTATATTTTATTTACGATACCAAGAAATTACATAACATCATAACATAATATCAATATCCCCAGTACTTTTTTATCTCTTTTTAAAAATTCAAAAATAGTAACCGATCCAATAAATCTATGAGTTGCCAAATAATTAACTAATCTTATTATTCTTAATGATAATCAACGATTTCTTATATAGCTAGAACGACCCTCACAAATTGCAGATACTAATTTGTTAAGAATCAATCGGATTGAAGCTATAGCGTCATCGTTTGCTGGAATCGAAATATCTGCGAGATCTGGGTCACAATTTGTATCGATTAAACAAATTGTTGGAATACCCAAAATGACACATTCTCGAAGAGCCGTATATTCTTCTTGCTGATCAACGATGATCGCAATATCAGGCAACCCCGTCATATATTTGATCCCACCGAGATATGTTTGCAAGGTAGATAATTTTCTCTTCAACATTGCTGCATCTCTTTTGGAGAGACAGTTGAGTTTCCCCATCTTTTGTTCTGCTCTTAAGTCCCTGAACTTGTGAAGTCTCGTTTCCGTAGTGGACCAATTCGTTAACATACCACCAAGCCATTTTTTATTAACATAATGACACCGAGCCCTTATTGCAGCTGATGCTACTAAATCCGCTGCTTTATTTTTTGTACCAACGATTAAGAAGTTTTTTCCCCTACCTGCTGCATCAAAAAATAAATCACAGGTTTCTGATAAAAAACGAGCAGTTCTAGTGAGATTTGTAATATGAATACCTTTACGCTTTGCAGAGATGTAAGGGGCCATTCTCGGATTCCATTTCTTAGTACCATGACCAAAATGAACTCCTGCTTCCATCATCTCTTCCAAATTGATGTTCCAATATCTTCTTGTCATTTTTCCCCAGACACTTCCTTTTTTTAACAAAGAGACGAGGTACCCTGAAATAAATAATTGTTCCGATGGAACCTTCTAGGGGGGATTGACCGTTGATACACGACCCAAACCATTAATTTCTTTTAATTACTTATTTTATTTATTACCAATTTAATTACTTATTTTATTTTTTACCAAATCAATAATCGGACCAGATAATTGAAAAATAGTTAAAGTGAAAGGAAAGAATCTGCTCTTAGGAATCATTAAATCGAGTAAATGATTGTTCTGATGTCTCATGGAAATTTGTCTCATGGAAATAGTTTTGGACGTAAGAACAAAATAATTCTCTATGGTGTAACAAAATATCTCTTATTTCCAACTCGAATAGATTCTTTCTTTTGATTTCCAAATGAATGTTCTTGTCTTGCCTTGAAGGGTGTACTAATTTTTGGAATCCGGTACCAACAGGTATAATACCCCCCAGAACAACGTTCTCTTTCAGGCCTTTCAACCAATCAATACGACCTCGTAGAGCAGCTTTTGCTAAAACTCGAGCGGTTTCTTGAAAACTTGCTTCGGATATGAAACTTTGAGTATTTAGAGATGCCCTCGTTATTCCCAATAAGATTGCCCGATAACAGATCGCTTCGTCCAAAGCACGCCCTGCCCGTTCCGCTCGCAAAAAGCCGATTAATTCCCCAGGTAAAAAAACATTAGACATTCCATCTTCTGAAACCAACACTTTTGATGTTACTTGACGTACAATAATTTCTATATGTCTATTATGGATCTGTACCCCCTGGGATCGATAAACCTTTTGGATCTTATTAACCAAAGAGATACGACTTTGGGCTATGGTTAGCTCAGCTCCAATCAAGAATCCCCAGGGGATTCCAAGAATTCTTTGTATACGTTCGTTCCAACCTTCAACTCTCCTTTCTAGGTTCATCGATATTGAATCAATCGAACGCACTTCTAAGATTTGTTCCACTTTTGGAAGACCTTGCGTTATGTCACCAGATCTCGATTTTTCATATATAAATGTAACTAATGTATCTCCTTCGTAAAGGATTTCTCCATAATGGCTATGAACAGTTGCTCCTGGAGTGGCCAAATAGGGTTTAGCTGATCTTATAACTAAGGAGTCAACATGAACAATTAAAATTTGACCAGATTTTTTTACGTGTGATTCGTATTTGAATAGACAGACATTTTCACAAATAAATTGTCCAAGGCTAATTATTGTAGATGTCTCTTCACAATAATCGTGATGGAGAAAGCACCAATTCAAATGGAGTGGATTCAAAATTATGTTACCGCATAGATCGAGATTATAAATCCTCCTATTTTCATCTATTAAACAGTATTTAAGTACTTGGAAAGTCTGTTTAAAATTGTCAAGTAGCAAATATTTCTTTAACAAGATATGATTATGAGTTATTAAATAGTAAGATGAAAAAAAATTCGCTATTTTAGGGACAATAGTCCCTAAGGGACCCAGCAAATCCCTAATTTGGATTATGGGATCTGATTCTTTTGTCACATTGTTATATTTCGAGCCATTGAATGGACCAATTCGAGAACAATTGGATGATGACAAAATTATCAAAGATTGGCATTCCTTATTTTTATTTCGATTCAACAACGTACCAATACCAATAGTTCCTTGATGTTGGATAAGTGATTGAATCTTCGCCTTGGAATAAAAAGGATTGATATTGGTGCGATCTAATCCATTATCGGAAATCAATACGGAACTTGCCCTATCATACCTTTTTCCGGTATACGAAATAGTGGACTTGACTAACTCAATTCTTATGAAATCGCGAATCAGATCATTTGTCCTTACCTCAACAAAGGAAGCATGAACCTCTTCTATAGAACCATTTTTTTCTTGGTCCCA